CGGAATCCAATGAACAACAACGATTACTTAGGATCAGCTTGCGAATTTGTGGCACCGTAGTAGAATCATTACCAATGGCACGCTGTGCGCCTAAGTGCGAAAAGACAGTGCAAGCTTTCTTATGCCGAAACCTAAATGTTAAGTCAGCAACACTTCCAAATGCCACTTCTTCTCGTCGCATCCGTCTTCAGGACGATCTAGTCACAGGTTTTCACTTCTCAGTGAGTGAAAGATTTGTCCCCGGGTCTACGTTGAAAGTTTCTATAGTAGAACTCATTCGAGAGGGCTTGGGGGTCTTAAAAATGGTTCGGGTGGGGGGTTCTCTTAAGAATAAAGAAAACGAATAGAATCTAATTCATGTTCACAGAAGAGCGGATCCAATACCAAGACGACTTCTTTCTCAGGAAGTGCCGCAAGTACTTGAGAAATTCTGGAATATCATGCCCCACGACAGATATACTGACCGACAAGATCAATAGTAGAAGAAGGAAGGGAATGCGCTGGTGCCTTGGGGCAGAAGCTTCGGTTTGCTTTAGTTTAAGGAAAATGCATCTCATGCCATGGTTCTTGTTTGCGTATCCGCGGTTGGTCAACTATTAGTTTCCGCTGCAAGTGCTTGAGAATGAATAGGAGTAGGAGCTGTGATCTTAGCAATTAAATCAGAGTAAGCTGTTCTCGAATAAGCTCTTAGCCTTGAGGTTTGGATTGCAGCAGGTCTAATAGTCGACGAAAGGACAACAGTTTTCAGGTTTAAAAGAATTTCATCCCTATCCCTTTCATCCAAGCCAATTGAATTAGTAACCGATGCTAGAAAGGGAACTGAATCCCTAGCCGGTGTTCGAGAATCTATAGAATCGGCTGTTAAAGAATCTGACTCTATCAATTGAATTTTTTTTTCATTGACATCTGCCTGCTTTTAAAAATATTCCCATTAGCCGGGCTAGGCACCTAGGGCTGCTTCTGCTAGGCAATCATCTTACATGGGACTATTCTTGCAATCTGACTTGGGAAATAAATTCCACTACCAGGACCACTACTGATGACTAACTGAAGAAGAGAGCTCAGACTGACGGTTAGGTGGTTCGGTTGCTTCAAAGGAAGGGGTTCTTCGAGGAAAGGTTCGGGTGGGGAAGGAGGTTGTGATAGGAAGCTCTTTCTTCTAGGAGGGGAGTAGACAGCCTCTGAACTCGAGTCAAGAAATTCTTGAAGAAATGGTTACAGACCAGGTAAGTGTACCTGAAGTGAAAAAATTACACATAAATGCCGTACGTAAGATAGATCTCCACAAGGAGAGGAGAGCCAAGGTAAGGCAAAGGGAAGGATAAATGATAACACTCTTTAGAACAACTTAGATGTCACGGAACGTAAAAACCAGATAGAAAAGAATGAGATCACCAATCCTATGACAACTGCTATCCTACCAACGTCTTTCAATGTGCTATCCTACGACAGTCTGACGTCCAGGAACGCCACTGATTCAATGGAATTGTTAGTGAGGGTTTGACGGATAAGGGCACTCTACCCCTGGAGTGCTTGGCTACCCCGTTAAGATTGAACTTCCACCAAATCCTTATTGTGTGTTCAACCACAGGTGGATCCCCCCCAATCGTCTGATCCTCTGGAGGTAGAAACTGAGCTGGCTGAAGCTGAACCAGAGCCTACTGAGGAGGGAAAGTCAAACCCTTCGCACGCCCTATCTAGCCTAGCAGCTAGTTTCAGGAAACAACTGGCATCTAATTGAATTATTTCTCCCCATCTTGAATAGAAAAAGTAGAAGCTGCTTGATCGAGAGGTTCCGGAGCTGATAGCATTTTCCTTTCTCGGGTCGGGATCCCATTCTCTTTCTCTATGAGGTCTACCAGGCTGAACCTTTACACCGACCGATATGAGAAAGCATTCAAGGTCCTTCTGTACTGATTTCAATAAAGAAGAAAGGGGCGAAGCGGCTTCACACATGCAAGTTGTAAGGTTGTTTACTTCCTTCAACCTTGAAAAACCTATGGGCTTCAAAGTCAGTCAAATAGGGACAGCAGGAAGCATGGCAGTCTTGGTTCTTGTGCTCGAATCAATGGCAGCGAATGCAGGCTTTGAAATCAATTCTCTCACTTGTTGCGTTCTAACTTCTTTCCGTAAAGTTTACTGGAAGACTACTAGCGTCCTGCTCTTCGGATTACTCTTTCAATCTGCAGGATCAGATGACGAGTCCATACAGAAGGCGAACATTGAGGGACGGTCTGTCAAGAGGCGATAAGAAGTAAGAAGTCAAGAAATCTGACTCTAATGAGTTGGAAGGGCAGTTAAAACCATGTTTGGAATTGAATCAAATAGGCATCCCGAAATCATGCTAAAGCAAGAGGCCGGCTAAGGTAATGAAATTCAACACTGGACATGGTACGGAAGTGATCGCAGAGAAAGAGAGCAGGCTACGAGCAGGTCCTCTTTCTATCTATCTTTTCGCTTTTTCTCTTAACCCGAGGCTGGATTTCTTTGAAACCTTGTTGAGGTGTTCGTCAGAAGGTAGCCGTAGGGAAAGCTGAAATCAAGTGTCACAAGAGTGAGGGGCAGAAGGGTGAGATGCATACTTTTACTCTTGTCTGATGGATTTATCTTGCCTGGATTAGGATAATGCTTGAAAACTGTCTTGCCCATTTGATCAAGACTTTCCTGCTTTGGGAATACTACTGCAAGAAAACTCTACTACAAACTATGACCTCCTATGAGAAACCTAGTCGCCGTCCTCTAAAAAGACTTAAGAGAAAAGGAAGATAGTGCCAGAGAGATTGATAGGGCGTTGACCGAACTGCCGTAGTATCCCATACCATAAGATAAGAGAGGCCAATAAGTGGTTCTATGGCAGCACCTCAACCACATTAGGAAGAGTAAAGGCTAAGCATACTACTATCATCCAGCTGGAACTACAGCATGCCAAACTTTGTTTTGTGCTTACTTGATCAGCATGCCCCAAAACAAGTCATTTCATTCCTTCCTTACCTGGCTAGGCATTCACGAAATTCATCCGAAGTAAGCCCAGGAGAAAAGCGAAAAGGGACAGCCTTAGTGCTCTACCTCGAACACAAAAGACACTCTCTTACCTATGGCATAGCTTCCTAACTCTTAGACTTCAGACTTTTCCCACTTTAACACAGTACTCTACGAAGAAGTTTCTCCCTCGGGCAAGAGTGAATTGATTCACTCAAGGAATAAACTGACCTTTAAGCCTTTCTAATTTCCCTGTTAAGGCCCAGATTATGCCATTTCACTGCCTGGAGAATCCATCATTCGAACCCTGAAAAGGAAGAGTTTGCCAATGGACAATTGCCTTGGAAGCGAAATACGAGCAGCCATCGGAAAGTGCTACTTCGGGCAAAAGGTTATTCTTACAACTGGACAATATGCCTCTTTCGACTAGGAACCATCGCACCAACTCTTTTGTTTTGAAAGTTACCGCGCTTTCCCTAGGAAAAAAACTATCTGCAGTTAAGAGTTCCGAGTCTAAACTCTTTGTAAGGGCAATTGGCTTCATTGCAGATAACTAAATAACTGGACTGCGAAGCCCGGTCTTCCCTTTATTAGTAGTTTGAACTTGAATCACTACTCCTCTTGCAAGTGCTATTCACTATTTCCTTCCTTCGAGCTTGAAGCCTCTAGGCAAACTTCAATAGTTTCATTCCGTAAAGTCAATATCCTAGCTGTTCTAGTTCACAAAGATTCAAGTAGTGTAGTGCTTTCTATCGGGATTCATTCAACCGCTTAGGAAGGAAAGATGCAGGTACTAACTCATCAGAGTCGCACTACTTCTCTTAGGATTCGATGAATGAGCCTTTGAAGGGTTACCTATTAACAACCCTTTTTTGACCCCGTTCGGCTTAGCCGATAAGAGTGCTCTCGGGCCAAGCTCTTAGTCAGTCCGGGTGGGAAGCCCTTGTTCCAGCTTTGAGGGAAAAGCGCCACACTATAAAGAAAAGGAAGAGAACAGGTTGGATTACTTGAGTGTAAAAGAGAATACAGGGACTTGTTCTCATGGTCTCCTAAGGGACTTGCCCTAGGCATAACCAATAGACAAAGAGTTCCAACTATCGAATCAAAGCAAAGAGGAACGGAGCTGCTTTCCCCAGTTGACGAGAAAAAAGAAAGACAGAACTAGACTAGCATCGATGATTTTTCCCATTCTCTCACGGAACAGTCTATTCATTTCTTCCTCCCCTGCTCGAAAAACGAGTTAAAAGAGCTAAGGATGGAAGGTGCTGCAAGGATTTTTCGGAGTGAGAGAGAGGCGCCTCGTAGCTCCCAACAAAGGCGAATTCCGGGTAATCCCCGATGGGAAAGGCCAGTATCGTGGTCTCGTGGTATCGAAGGTCGCCAGTTAGCAGCCTAACCGGAGAAGCTCCGAACAGCCGCTAATCCGCTCCTCTACGCCCCTACAGTAGTCTAACCGGAGAAGCTCAATGCTGCTAACGAGGCTTTCACCCCAGTTTCACCATCGACCTTTGGGGGACTCATCAAAGTCCATCTTTCCGGCAGCTACCTATTGTAGCTCCGATCGATTACTTCCCTATTGACGCGTGGCTTCGTGTTCCGTGAGGGAACTCCATCACCCAAGTAAGAGAAAGGCAAAGATCCCTGCGAGATACCAAGAGTTCGTTGCACCAGACAGGTAGTCCGAGAAGAGACTCGGGATCATACACCTTCTGGAGGTGAGGGGATAATGTTCACTCTTTTCCTTCCGGGCTATATAGGGAGTGATTTCCGTTCTTGAGTGAATTAAGATGTCACTCTCTTTTCTTTCAATGGCATCCTTCTTTATCCGAGCAGAAGATCGCCTCCTCTCTTCTTTGGCCTACTGGCCTACTTAAAGGCCTTGTGCGAGCACAGCAGCTTGACTGAGGCTGGCTTGGGAAAAAAGGGAATAGGATAGGACTTGTTCATCGTAAGTGGGGGATTCTTGGGTGAGTGTTAACGAAAGGCCTTCCAGACAACTCTTTCAGCTTAGGACAACCTTTACCCTTCTTAACTTAACCTATTTAACAGCAATCTCGGGGGTCCGGGAAAAGGATTCTATGAGACTAAGAACTCCCATTCTTTCCCTTCTTAATGAAAACTATTCGACTATGGCACCTATGTGTTTTTCGAGGGCAGGCAGGAATTCAAAATTACAAAGAGCTTTCGGTAGGATTGACTTATAGCCGACCAGTCCCTGGATTTCTGCCTTTTTCATTCCTGAGTCCTTGTAAGCTAGTTAAAAAATATAATAAAACCTCCCCCTATCTTTAGATTTCGCTTTATTCGCGAGTCATTTCTTATCCTTTTGGTCCCTTAATCGATGTCGGGACAGGTGGGGAACTCCCCATGGCAGGAGGAAAAAGTGTTACGGACACTGAAACTCCAGAGTCTTCCATGGCTTATCCAGAAGCAATGGCCTGGCTTGCTAACAGGATCTGTAACAGGATAGCTTTCAAAAGATTACAAACTGGAAAGAGCTTAACTGTCGCAATTAGCTTCCCTGGCTTGCTTTGATAGCTTCTACTTTAATGCCAATAGCAGGAATTTCATCGGGGCTTGACCTTTACTCTTCACACGAAAGCTTTCAAATTTCCTTGTTTAGAGGGGCGAAGTGAGTCGAACAAAGCGAAGAGGTTCTTTAGCGTAGGCTAGTCAGTTGTTTACTTGAAGTAGCTTTTCCGCAGCCCTTGAAGTCATAAGGTAAGCAAGCCTCTCTAGTGACATTGAGAGAAAACTGACTCCTATGATAGTGCTAGGTCCTTTTATTCCAAATTCCTCTCTTTATTTTATTGGTCGATAAAATACCTTTTTTCCGCCCTTACCGATAGCTAGAAAATAGATTAGAGGATCGGATTGCTAATGCCTAAAGCTATTGAATATCGGGACTCTTAGAACTTTCATTTCTTTCGAGAACAAAAAAGGCTTTCATAAGGCTTTTCCAGGGTAAGAAGTTGTCCACCTAGAGCCTTCCATACTGTCTCCTATTGCCACTCCTGGGGTAAAGCTAAGGATCTTTGGGGAGCAAGCCTGCTTAATAAGGTCTTCACCTGGAGTTCCCCTTTGGGAAGCCTTGTAAATGTAGGTCCAGTTTCCTGTAAGGCAATGGAAGATCTAGTACCTGTTGCAGAAAAAGACTTCTTCCTGCCATCCAACTGCTGCTAAGCCCATTTAGTTCCAGTCTTATTTTGGTCGGGAGTCGTAAGCCAGGAATTGAATCAGAAGGGATCGAGAGGTCGGTAGAACACATCAAATATGTGGGTTCGAATCCCAATGAGCTAATGTTTTGAATTCGAGGAAAGAAGAACATCAAATCTGATGAATAAAAGAGCTCCGAAAGTGAATCATCCCCTGAGGAAGGAGCGAGCTTTGACCGCACTAAAGAAAAGAATTAGTTGTAAAGGCTGCTCATCATACTAGTGTTCCAATTCCTTGGGCTCCATTGGCTCCTTCTTCACAATCTCTTGCTTGTTGGTGGCACTCAAGTTTCTGGGACCGTTACCCCAACGTCTGCTTTGCAACCCAGTGACACTTCTCAAGCACCTCAGATCAAGAGAAGAGCATGGGGATCAAGCCACTGACTTGCTAGCTTCTCAAGTAAAGGGCCGGGAAGTTTATTCTCCAAAAGATCCCAACGCCAAGGTAACAAAGTGAGCCACATGTTGATTGGCCTCTTCTTCGCTTATTGGCACAAGAGCTGACTCAATGAGAGGGACACCATCGAGCCAAGTATCCAGCCAAAACTGAGTTGCCTGGCCATTTTAATTTAAATTAAAACATTCATTCCAAGGCCCTTTTTGAGCACCACCCGACCTTTCAAGACCTTTCTCCGCAGGTAGGAAGAAGAAGGTTAAATCGGGCTTAATGCCATCTTCTTCAGTCAGTCTTAGGGCAAGGAGTTCTTCTGCCCCTCCCACAGCGGCCAAGAGTGGTTATGAAGCATCGATCGTCATTTGCTTCATTCATTCCTATTCGATTCCCAAGAGCTGATTCTCAAAGACCGTATTCAAGCATTTCCTATCATTAGCGAAGTTAAAAGATGGTACTCTTCATGGGTTGCTGTGAAAGAGAATAGGTTGTTCACCAGTCGATGCTCCTACGCAAGTCTGGTTGTGTCTCAGGTAGGTAAGGTTCAAGTAGTAGTAAGGAGCCGGGTTTTTGTTGTTGTATGATATTCCATCCGTGAGTTAACGAGGAAGAGCGGTGGTCGGATGAACAGAATGTCCAAGGAAGGAGAACTGCCCAAGCTTATGAACAAGCTCAATATAGCCAAAGGCAGGTGGGTAAGGGCATTGAGGGTTTCGTGGAAGGGGTTGAAGACTGATGCCATTAAGGCAATGAAATTGACGAGGAATAGTCGTTTGGCAGCTAGAGAAGAAGCAGCTTTTGTGTGTGCCAACCTTTTTTTTCTTTTCTCGCGAAATAAATATAAAGGGAACTATAGGTGATAAAGAAAGAAAGGGCTTTTCACCATCTATTTCTGCCTGAACTCTTCCTGAGTTTCCCTCCTAGCGAAGCTTATCCCTCACTCGCATTCGCCTAATCGAGCAGAACGCCACTCGGCGATCATCCTACAACTGGTCTCGCCTATAGTTATAGTGTCGAACACACAACACATAAGTATAGGTTTTGTTGTCCTTACGACGGTTGTCAAAGACAGGATCTTTGCACTTCGCGACCCTATCCGAGTATGTGCTTAGTGCCAACGTCTCATAGAACAATTAATGTATCCATACGAGCTCCGGCCCTCAGCAGCTCGAATACAAAATCCACTTTTTCATTGTAGTTTCCTGCTGGGAAAAGCGGTTTTGGTTTCGGAAGTGACGTTGAGACTGGGCACGTTCGATAAGTCATAAAGAAAGCAAAAGAAAATCGAAAGAGTGTGAGCAGGGAACAATGGAAATCCCTGCCTGGTAAACAAACAAAAAGTAGAGTAAAGCGAAGGACCTCTAGCAACTCGACTACCGCCTTTCCTACCAAAAAGCTAACCCAACCGAAGGAAATGGTCTGGAAAGGGCTGTAAAGAATAGCCTCCACTTTCTCCCCTGTTCCGGAGATAGATATAGCCCTCTCGAAACCTAGCTGTGTGAGTTGCATTTGAAGATAATATGCAACTTCATCCCCGCTCCAAGCCAAGGTATAGAATAACTAAGGGTACTGGTCCTGCTCGCTTTGGTTCTGCTTCTGTGGTGACCAAGAAGCTGGTTTTTCAACCAGCCATTGATAATGACTTTTTTAGTAGTCCCGGATGGAGATTCCGGTCCAACATTGACTAAGAAGGGGGCACCTTCTTCATGATCTAGGGGTCAAATGTAGCCTGCGCTAAGCTAAGCAGGGAGAGCTCTTCTTTGGTTCCATCTGTCCACATTCTTCTCTTCGGAATTCGGGCTTGATTGTTCCGTGTAATCGATTCGCTCAGTACCCTCCATGAACAGAGTCCATGAGCTCGGGAAAGTAGGACCTTCGGTCAACCAAGAGAGGTCCAGCCCTTCCTGATCATTCAGAATTCGTTGCCTTCTTCTTTCGAGCTGATCAGTCAGCTTCCAGCCACCCGGGAGATTGCCTGACCTACAGAAAGGGGTGAATGAGGTAAGAGAAGCCCTCGTCCGTGTTTCGGTGACCAGGAAAGTCAGCCGGAGATAGGTCGGTGCTTTCGTAAGGGGCACCCCCGGTGCTGTTTGACATCTCATTAAAGAGAGAGTGAGTCATCCATCCAATTCCTATGTTCACAGAGGGGCTCGAAGAGTGAGTGAAAATGATGCACTACACAGACGCCATTTGGACCCACAAGCCCCGAGCTGGTCCGTACCGAAAATGGGCTTCATTTGCCATGTTGTCAGAAGAAGCTCATGTTGGAAAGCAAGCATGTGCAAGAACCAATCAGGATCCGCGGGACCTGAGGGATGGATTGACCTACAACTGATTGACTCAGGCCCTTTCTCACTGACTTCTTCCTTCATTCAGAGAAGTCATCAGGAATGAAACCACCAGAATAAGGCGCCTTCTCCAGTCTTCTTTGTGCTTTGTAATGTAAGGCCTATATCGAAATTGACATTCATCCCACTGCTCACCCCTAACCCTCTAGCGCGAAGTACGAGTAGTAGTAAGAGGATGACCTAGCCCTACCTGACTTAGTTGCTTACTTCCCTATCAATCTAAATGGGGACAGAGAGAAAGGTCAGATGCGAGCGAAGAAGTCACAAGAGGAAAAGAAGAGGAAGTCTCTGGACGCCGATTGCTTAGAGCGTGCCCATTGAGCAGCTTCCTTTACATACATCACTACATCACAGGGTTCCAATTAAAGAACCTACGATCAGTTAGCAGATCGACAAGAAAGACAGGCACTTCGCCCTATCTCAGTGTGTTGTGGAGAAGGAAATGAATGGAAAGGCGGACACAAGCCCGCTTAGAAGTGGATTCCCCCTACTTATGACTGGACCTTAGGTCCAGCTCTTGCCTCCTCGCTTGCTCGATGCTTTTCTTATTCCTCATGTCTTCTGTGTTCGTAAATCCGAATCCATTGAGGATTGCATTAAACCTATGGAAGCCGGATATCCACTCTTCTGGCTTTTTGTAAACTAATTTCCAGATCCGGAAATAAAATAGATAAGGTACTCACACGGAACTACTTCTCCCCACTCCACGAGGCCCAACTACCTGGATTTGTCCAATCAAGGGAAGAAAGAAAGGAATAGCAGCAGCTCAGTAACTATCGTAGGTAGAGTCAGAGAAGACCTTCAAAAGATCTTCATTCAAAGATGGGTACTCCTTGGGTCGATCCTGCTATTGGTGCTACCCTTAGATAGAGCGTAAACGCCTTGTAGCTTTCAATGGGTTCCGTTCCTTATAGTCTTCTCATGAGCAGCTATTCCAGTATTCCAGTACTTATGAATGACTTATTGAATTAACGATGAGAACGTCTATCTGATTACATGAAGGTATTCGCTTTAGCGATAAAGCCAAGCAGGAATACCGATGAATCGATTCTTTTGCCAACCTCCAACTACTTTCTTAGTCTAAGCCCGTCGCGACTTAGGCTTACTTGCTCTATATTGAGGGGCTCCCCGCCTGAAGTTAGCCCAACTAGATTTATAGATTTCCTATATTCAAAAGCACTAAGCGATAAATAAAACCTTTCGATGAGTGGACTCCTTACCTGGAGTAAAGATCTACCTGTTGAAAGACTGAAGTACTTTCCTTCTCGACTACAAGAGCAAAGAGTTAGGATAGGAGAGGTGCTACTGTAGTTACTGTAAGAGGACATCGATTCATCTTGGCAGCTACCGAAACCTTTTCTAGATGGGCAGAAGTGCTTTCTCTTAAAGAGATGAAAGCTTCAAGCCAATCGGTCGGGTAAGCCAAGGGCATGGATGAGTGAACTCGATGCTAGAAGGCTGCCGTAGTTGTAGAGCTTTCAAAGAATTGTTGAAGCTGCCGGGCATCTACGTAGGACCTCTTGCGAAGTCTTCCCAACCATAAAAGCCAAACAGTGCAGCTCCTACTCCTAAAAGGCAAAGGGAATAGAGCGATTGTTCCAATCAGAGAAGCCTGCCCCGACTGTGCATCGAGAAGTTCGTCTAAGCATGACTTTATGTGGGAACGTCGATCTCTAAAGATTCCATTTCTAGCGTGGATAGATAAGCCCGAAGCTAGTCTTTTTCGTTGTGATGGATTGGATTCTGCAAGAAAGGCTATTATTGCCCGCTCCGCTACTAAACTCACTTGGAGAAAGCAACTAGGTCCCCCGAAGGGCCAGGACATAAACTCATTTTTTTTTTCCCATTGCATGCGACAACTAGTCGAGAAAAAAGGGAAGAAAGCCTAAGCGAGACAAGAAGGAATTAAGGAGCTATTCCCTTAGTGGCAGTAGCATCTTTCTTTCGAACATTCGGACATTGTAGGCTCTCCTCCAACTATTAGTTGGACTGGGAAAGAAAGACTCACATTCCCGGATAACCAGACAGTCTCGGAAGATATCAACCATGGAAGGTCTCCTGTAAGCCAGAAGGTGCTACTAAGTGGTCTAACTCGAATCTCTTCCTTGAATGGTTAAATGGGACAGCTTTCATCTAATGCCTTTGTTCGGACCGGACTCTTGACTTGTCAACTTCAGCCAATTTCAGGTGCTAGAAAAAAAAAAAAAAGAAATAGGAATGGAATTTAGGGACAGATATAGTCTCGCTAAACAGCTAAAGTCAACAGTAGCGGTAGGTTCTCCAACTCGAGAAAGAAGCTGTACCGAGAAAGAGGCACTTCTCTCTTTAAATCTTTAAATTAAAAAGGATAGGCGGAAAGCCAGTCGTTATCCTGGAACCTTAGCCCGAGCATCTTGTTATCATATCTTCGAGACTTGCTGGTCTGCTCTGTATGGAGAACAAGTCCTCTCCCAGCCCAGCTGTACATTTAGGAAGTAGATCGAAAGAAAGGAAATTTAGATTATCCTTCAAACAGTCACCACTCCCACTCCTCTGGTAAAGTGGGATGACAAAGAAAACAAAGAAGCGGGAAAGAGACCAGAGGGATTGGATTTCACCCAACCGCAATGTCCGGCTGAAGACTGAAGTGAAGACCTGGCTTTAAGCCTCTCATCTTTGATCCTTTATTAATATGGACTTCATTCTGTAAGGCTGTTAGGAGCCGGGAGAAGGCGAAAGAGCAGATAGTAAAGCCCCTTAGAGAAAAATGCCTGCCCCTATCCGACGGAAGACCTTGGTGTGATCGCTGCAACCGTTCCTTGTTCCCGTCGAAAGTCAGAATTGAGGAGCGGTCAACACTGTGTGTTGTAAGGCCTAGCTCACCCCTTAAAGGAAATAAGTGGCATTCTAGTAAGTCTGGGTGGGATCTATTCCAAAAGGTATCACCCAGCTAGGCGAATCACAGTATTTTGGCCTGGCTGTATAAGTGTAGCCCGAGAGGGCGGCTAGCACTCAGGAGCCCTTTGTTATGTTACGAAATCCTCTAGAAAGAGAAAAGCCTCTCCGCCCAGGGCCAACCAGTATGACGTTTCCAATCCGAAATGCTTATATAATACGAAAAAAATGAGCTAATGAGAAAGCGTCTGGAGTTACTTGTACTTTTCGTAGAGATAGAGGGTCCGAAGGAGGCTTAGTAAGCTAGTAGCACGAAAGTGGCTTCTTCTAGAGCTCGCTCGGGGGACAGAGAGATCTTCTTTTTGAAATGGAATTTCTTTTTAGGTCTTCGTGCTTATTCGAAAGTGAATGAATGTGAAATTTTCTTTTCTAACTAATGGCACATCTTCCAACATAGCAACTGCACTTCTACGCAGGCATCAGGAAAGGGATTGACCTTTGGAAAGTCACTTCATACCTTAGATGGTTTAGGCTTTCGGACAAATGACATATCATAAGATGGCATCGAAGAGAGAAGGACAGTTAATCCAATAGTACAGATAGGATCTTATCATATAATAGAATAGATCACGCCTTGGGAGTTCTCTTTCCCTCTAACTAGAAATATCATAAGAGAAGAAAGAGAGCTTTAGAAGCAGCCAATCTTTTCTTTATGCCCAAAGACTCCCATGCCTTTCTTGGAAAAACCAAGGCGATTTCCGAGAAGTCTTTCTTCATTTTTAGAGGAAGAAGCGGAACTAGTTTTTTCTCAATCAATCCATATGGAAAACAAATTTCCACGCATCTTTTTCTTTGATGAAGGGAGTCTGAACTCTTCCAGTGATACATCTTCTAGAACGGAGAGTCAAAGTACGACGACTATTACTGATTATAGTCAACAATCGTCAGGTACTCCGGGTTCTTCTCACGGTATTTATGAGGATCACCCGGGCCTTAACCCGGGTAGTGAACGTGTAGTGGAGTTAGAAGCGGAGATCGGCGAGAAATTCTTGGAAGCGGTTAAAAGCGCTGGGGATGAAAAGCTTTTTTCGGAGCCTTCAGATTATACCGCGGCCATTGAGCAATTACATGGTGAAAGCAATAACATAGAATTTATAAAAAGTCTTTATGATGACTTAGTTCAAAATGGAGCAGACGGGCAGGCCTATCAAGAAGCCATTCAAATGTGGGTCGATTTTCAGGGAAGCCCACTTGAGCAATTTTCCATTCTCCCATTGATTCCTATGAAAATAGGAAACTTGTATTTCTCATTCACAAATCCATCTTTGTTTATGCTACTCACTCTCAGTTTGGTCCTACTTTTTGTTCATTTTGTTACTAAAAAGGGAGGAGGAAACTCAGTACCAAATGCTTGGCAATCCTTGGTAGAGCTTATTTATGATTTCGTGCCGAACCTGGTAAACGAACAAATAGGTGGTCTTTCCGGAAATGTTAAACAAAAGTTTTTCCCTTGCATCTCGGTTACTTTTACTTTTTCGTTATTTCGTAATCTCCAGGGTATGATACCTTATAGCTTCACAGTTACAAGTCATTTTCTCATTACTTTGGGTCTCTCATTTTCTCTTTTTATTGGCATTACTATAGTGGGATTTCAAAAAAATGGGCTTCATTTTTTAAGCTTCTCATTACCCGCAGGAGTCCCGCTGCCGTTAGCACCTTTTTTAGTACTCCTTGAGCTAATCCCTCATTGTTTTCGCGCATTAAGCTTAGGAATACGTTTATTTGCTAATATGATGGCCGGTCATAGTTCAGTAAAGATTTTAAGTGGGTCCGCTTGGACTATGCTATGTATGAATGATCTTTTCTATTTCATAGGGGATCCTGGTCCTTTATTTATAGTTCTTGCATTAACCGGTCTGGAATTAGGTGTAGCTATATCACAAGCTCATGTTTCTACGATCTCAATCTGTATTTACTTGAATGATGCTACAAATCTCCATCAAAGTGCTTATTTATTTATAATTGAACAAAAGCGAGGAATCTTTTTTATTCCGAGTTTACGAGGTGAAAGAGCGATAACTTCCTCCGGATCGAAAAAAAAAAAGCTGGGTCTGGTCAAAGTCTATCTTGTCTTTACCTTGGATACTCCAAGCCTTGGCTAACAAGAATTTCAGCTTTGCACATATCCGCGGGTTCTTCAATTTGCTTTCTCCCTCATAGAGGAAATAAGTAAGGTAGTATACTCAGGTCATTTAGGCGAGTGGTTGTCTCTTCACGCGTAGCACAGTGCTATGAGTGGATCATAAGCACTGGGTACTGCGGAAGCCCGCCTGGACACTTTACCTTTGCAGCAATGCAACTGGTAGGTAGCATTCACTTATGTGGACTATCGTGTATAACCAGGATGAAAGGAAGCAACAAGTAGTGTACAATGTCTAACTTGTTCGACACTGTCCTACGTTTGAAGAGATTAACTTGGCAGAGGCTCGAGAGACCTCGGGTGCTGAGGTCAAGCTGGGCCGAAAGTCAGGATGGTTGCTAGTTGCTTTGTATTTGAAACAGGCAGCTAGCAGTCTCCGTACGGCCTATGGTGGAGTTAAGGTTCCGCCCGCTTGACTTCCGTTCCCGATCTCTTTAACCAGGTCAGGATATCCGCGGATAATCCCTTCTTTTCATAGATTGAAAATTGGAAAGGGGGATGATGAGGCTGATCGTTTGGTGCGAATCTATCTGTCATTCTTTTCTTTGTATAAAGTTATTACTTTAGCAAAGTCTGTGAATGATGGGTTATTTTCATCGATAGTTGAAGCCCATCCCAAGGATGTAGCTCGTAGTATTCGAGAATATGCGGCCTCTCTTGGGGTCACATTTCCGGAACTTCTTCGACGTTATGTTCCTGATATTTCTAGCAGTCCTCTTCATGTGGGGATTGTTTGGGAACCTACCTGGATGTATAAACCTTCTCATGGCGCCGTTAAGCGGTGGATGAAAGGTTCCAGGGGTGGAAAGTGAGTCAGTAAAGCGAGAAGTTCCTTTACGTCTTTCCATTGTGAGCTTACCGCCTTCTTTGGTTTGGAAGGCCGGTCATCTCGCAAGAAACCGTGGAAGTCTGCTTCGGTATTATGGTCACCTGAGGTCTTTGTTCCATTTTCTCCTGACTGTGACGATAAGGTCATGGATCAGTTGAAGATTGGAAGTACCCTTAGTAAGAATCTACTGGACCTGATTATGGGTCCAAGTACGTTTTCTACCATATTGCCCAAGTATTATGACGATGGGCGACTGGGTCAGGTGGTTGAAGGGGGCGGACTTACGACTGAACTCTTATTGGGAGGCCTTACCTTACGACTGCTACAGATAGCTCTCAACACTATCTGGTTATCTCTCAAGAGTGAAACTCAATCCCCTCACTACTTGCCTGTGAACCAGAGCTAATGATTGTAGATCCTCTACCGTAGTAGAATTCACACCAACTGACTCTAGACAAAGATAAGATAACGATTTGGCGATTTTCATCCATATATGACTTGACTCTATCAATTCCGGAACCCTCCCAAAAGAAAGAGATTCCACTTGAGCTATTCTCGTTCTAACGACAGAAGCTGATTCAAGCATTCGTTCCGAGTCGCCAAGAGACAGAAGAGCTTATTTCAAGCATTCCCCTTGAGGCGGGAAAACACCTTAATCATTTAACTGGGTATGAGAACTCCTCCCTTATAGTAGAAATTCTTCCAAGAACGGATTCTTCAACATGTTGTTGATTTGATAAGATCTGCTGCTGATTTCAATAGCCAAGTCATTCCAGCAGGCGAGACAGATGCCGATTCTACCTCTGCCAACTCCCTCTTTATAGCAGAATTTTCTCCATTAGAATATCTTTTTATATATTGTTCATCGCTGTTAATGATATTTCTGCATCTGATCGTATCAGCTCTTACTGCTTTCGTAGCCAGTCTTTCTTACAGTAGAAGCTGTGATTGAATTTCGCTAATCGAGATAGCCTCGAGAACGCCTCTCTTTTACACGGAGCGCTAACTCATTGAATAGACAGATTGGATCGTAACCAGGCGAAAGAGAGTTCGACTTCCTCACCCGTTTTAGAGCCTGTTTACCGCGCAGGGGCAAGAATGAAAGCAGCAGTTCGAGCAGATGACCTTGAAACTGTTGAACCAATAGTAGGTCCAGATGCACAGGGAGGGCCATAGAAGACTATTGGTGTTCCATAGACATACAGGGGCAAGCCTAAACCTTACCGGCCAATCGTTCAATGGGAGTAAATGAAAACCTAATACCGGAAAGTCAAAAGCGCCTATCCACCCTATCATGGTAAGCCATCCATCAAAGATGAGAAAATTGTAACCATTTCGAAAGACATGGTTTCATTTAAGGCTACAGACTCGGCTTCTTTTCTTTTTCAGAGCAGAAGTCAATGTCAATTTAGAGACCGGAGGAGAATAGTGCGCCAGAGTCAATACTGATCAGGATCGAAGTCGGATTCCGATACGTCAAGGTCATCCGCCGGTAATCATAGTCAGTCTGCGGCAAAGATAAGGCGCAATCTTCGGGATTGGGCGCAAACTCAGGAAAGTAAAAAAAGTCAAATGCTATTGGTAGGCGGGAATTAGAAGAGCTGAGTAAGCTGAGGGAATTAGATGATGTGGAAGTGGATATAAATGGAAAATCAACTAAGATTGGGGATTGAGAACGAAAATGTTGGGGCCATTAGGGCTACCACTACTTCAAAGCAATGAAAGTCTAAATTAATTTCTCGAGAGAGAGGGATATTATGAAGCGGATAATCAGGGAGTGGTTAATCGAATAACGAAAAGCACAGGCGGATAGGCACGCTATGCTATACAAGACAAGAGGCTTGCATACGGGGAAAGGTACTAAAGATGCAACTATCGGCTGTATACAGGAATTGCGATATGGCTTAGCTTCTCTTAGCTCTAAGAAAGAAATAGCAGTAGTCTGGTCTGGGGACTTACGGGATTCAATTAAGCGAGGGAAGGGGGAAAGAATGAAAGAAAAGCTCCTTCGGACCCTCTGCCCTTCTAGTCTCTTGGATTCATTTCTTTTCCTATTGGCATTCTATAGATAACTAACTAGACTATTGGATTGTGGGTCTACTAGCTATCTACCCCAAACTGGGGAAACTTATCGAAGCTATCTACTCGAAGACCCTCTGGCTAAGCGAGCTTCAACTTTCTCATTATGCAAGAGTAGTGAGAACTTCAGTAGGCCAAAGAAGAACTTTAAAAGGAAGCATAGAGATCTGAGACTGAAGCTGATTGTGGTGAAACATGATTCTCGCCATCTAGTGTGTCCAAGATGAAAGTGAATCTCGCAGCTTCCAGAGGGGAGGCCATCCATGAATTCCTTCACAAAAGAAAATCTCCCATTCTGAAGTCCATCTTCAGCATACTTCTTCCAAAGACACTGCACTCCAGGGACTTCCTTCATCCAACCAGTTACCAAGAGCTTCTTCAAAGCCTTCGAAAGTCAAATGCCCAAACTCATTTTCCACACGAGCTTACATCCTATTCTAAAGATTAGGGATAGAGTTTGCTATCTCTTTATAATAAGTTTCTGCTGCTGCCAAAAAGTACCTTGACAGACCTAAGGTGGAAGGAGAGTTTTGAGGTGTGCTGCCCGCTTCATTTTCAAGAGATTTACTATGAAGATAGAATTCTAAAGAATCCATTTCCATCAGTGAAACTGCTAGCTCCTTCTCATCCAATCTCTTAAAAGGAGGAGGCCACTCTATATATTTTCTTAAGTAAGGGTTCCCCTCTCTCAATCAAAAGAATATGTTAATCGTTACCGATACCAGACAGAGTTGCTTTTCCTTGCTCCAGAGGAGATTGGTAGAGTCGCATTCAACCCCGATTTCCTTTCCTTAATAAGTCCAAAGTTGGAGGGGAAATGGAAAATTGGCTTACTTTGACTTGTAGGCATAGCATTAGCCTATTTCCGCGAGTCAGACAGCCTTAACGCCCTTTTGGGTGCGGGAGAGAAGGACTTAAGATCAGTCTAATTGCTTGGCCTATGGCTTCGATAGACTCTTCCTCTTCCTAGTTCGTGCTAAGCTACCGGATGTCACTTCTTTCGCTCCCTTCTAGTAGCAAGAGCAGAAATAGCTACGGTTATTGCCATTCTTGTCCTGTTCTTCTTCTATCTAAGGACAAGGCGGAAGATAAGGCCTGTGCTTGCTTCTAGGCTTCTTTCTTCCTTCTAGTCGAGGTGAAAGCTTTCAAAGAGCTGAGTCGTACCCAAACTCTATCGAGTCTGCAAGTAAACTACCTCGCTGAACTAGCTTTAGACTAGGCAATAGAGTGTTCAGGAGAGATTGATCCCCCCTTGAATCACTGAGAACAAACTTTCTACGATCCTTTAAGGCTCGGGTCAGTTGCAAATGCTAGTCATTCGCTCTTCCGACAAGAGCTCAAGGGCTTTTCTTATACGCCTACCTATATTAGTATATTAGTAGTAGGTGGCTTCCACTTTCGATGTAGCTCATATGATTAAGTGACCGAACTCTCAGTCCAGTCCTACGATAGCCGCTGCTTCAGCCAGGTCAGATTGCCTGAAAGTCAGGGTGTGGGGAGATGAACTGCTTAATGATTTAAAATGCGCAAGGGTTGAGCGATGGAGGAGAGCAAAGCTACCTTGAGGTTGGTAGCTGATGAAAGCCTTTCCAAAGTCAGTTTATACTTTGTTGCCTACATGGCTACTTCTAGCAGTTCCCGAAGATCAGGAATAGCCTTTACTGCCAACCAACCTTTCCTCTTTCTTTGAGTGTGCTTATGTGTCTTCTTCTTTTGAGTGGGCTTCGAGAAGCCAATATGTCACTTGAAGCGCTAGGCAAGAACGACCAGGCTTTCTGAAAAGGAAAGTCTGAATAGAATTATCTGAATGATAGAAGTAAGAGCGCATCTGCGACTATAGCTTTATAGCGTATAGCAAGCAAGGAAGTAAGCAAGTAAGGAAGGGGTCTGTTCTTAATAGGTCAGCCTGTGCTGCTAGTGTGAAGCTAGTGGTAAGGAAAAAGTAGGGGTAAGACTAGAAAGAAAACCTTAGGCCGAACATTGCTTTGCTGCCTTACTTGGCCTACTTTCTCCAGGAAGAAAAGGCATATAGTTGAAGGGCTTGTGCACGTCAAGAAGAAAAGGAAGAAGGAGCTGTTAAGTAAGATGTGGCATTAGACTGTTTTCAAAAAGGTTCTTCTCGAAGAGGAGCGACAGCCACTCGCCAGAATGGAGACAGGGAGGAGAGGAAATTCCTTTCTTATTTGATTTCCTGCTTTCTTGAACCGGATTACACTGATCTTCTTAGGCAGAAGAAAGATGCCATATTAGCCCTGATGAAGCTTCCCGCCTAACCGGGGAGAAGTCAGGCACGAAGAGTTTCCATGATGTGGCGATGTTTTCGTTCCATTCAAAAGGCAATTAGGCCAATTAGACTGGACTGAAGGGAAGGTGCGAGCAGATAAGGAACTGTGGAAAGGCAACTAGTGAAGATGGCGATATACCTCTTCCTCGAACAATTGAATCTGAATCGGTTCTTGCTAGGCTCTTTATAGAAAGGCCGATGAAACTGAATCAAATACAAATAGGGAATAGATGCCACATCTGATCCCAAAAAGCAAAAAAGGCTCGTCGAACGAGTAGCCTTTTAAATGAAACAGTAAACCGATGACATGCCTTATTCAATCCACTGCTTTGAAAGACCTTACTACCTACTTGCCGGGGTACTGACTTGAGCAAAGACAGGTTCCAAGATTCCAACTGCTTTGTCGCGATGGATCGGTTCTTCTATCACCACCAGTGGGGCACTATGTTAACGACCTACGGCCGGATCTAACTATATGCTTCACGCACGCAATTCCGAAGTGGCCGATCTCCGCATAGTCAAAAGGCTGACTCACACGCTTCCTCTCTTTGAGATGAAGCTTATCGATCTCGTTTGAAAAAAGAACTTCGCCTCGGGCGCAAAGACTCCACCTCCGCACGAACAAAAGACTCAAAACGCTAAACAAAAGCTTATTAGTCGTGGTCGTATACAGATCTGTTCTATCTCTCTCTATCTCTGTTCGCTATTATGGGACTGGAAGATGCTAAGCCGAGTTTACGAATGTTAGTGGTCTCCAATTCAAACCCCTATTTGAGTGCCTTTTTAGGCATGTTTATGACCACCCTTGCGGGTGATTAGACTCAAGGGACCAAACTCTCGTTAAAAAACGCAGAATTATGGCCGTTTAGTCCATTTTTCTTACTTGATTAGCTCAGAAATTGCACGCTAGTGGTAGAGCAGAGGGGGGCCATTGGTACGACTTGACCGCCGATGCTAGATTGCGACTGTAGCCGGTGCGAAGGTCCTTTCTTTAAAGGCAAAGTGGGGCTGAGTCGAATGCTAATCTTTCACTAGATTGGCCTCTTCGTCTTCGATAGCGCACGTAAACCTATTATACCCGCCCTTAAGCCACTGCTGGAAGCCTTAAACTAAAGACTCAATCGGGCCAGGCTGAGGGACTTGTTGCACTTCAACGAGATGGGGCCTATTCACGTTCTACAGCGCACGTTGGCCTATTGTAAGATCCCCTCCTTGGCTTGGATAGGGCTTAAAGTGGCATTCTGCTTCTCTAAAAGCGGATCATGGCTGAATTCATTTAGCTTGTCCAACAACCGGATCCGCCTTCAATTCTCAAGGAACGTAGCGAACCTATTTAGTAAGGGTGGGTGAGCGGGTGTTGTAGATCCTGGCTGGTCTACTTCCGCCTGACTGTAATGCAGAGCGAATAAATATAGGACCCAAGAGGCCCCATAAGAGACCTTTAAAGGCACGCTAACGACTCATTAAAGGAAGATTTCTCGTCACTATGGTTGAGGCGAACTACCATGATAGATTTCGACTTACGCCTTAGCCTAAATGAATGAGATTGTTACTGCAATTATAGAAGGCAAGAAGAACCTGCATTCAACTTAAAAAAGCAAACGTAGCGAAAGCGGGTGCTTGAGCAAGTGACCAAGCAGCTCTTCCTGGTGTCTTAACCGACCCGGATTGAGGAGACTATCAAAAGGCAAAGCCTCGGATCGATCGATAAACAAGGGATGCGAGTTGACCATAATTTATTAGAAGGCTGACAAAGGTCCTATTGGACAACTACCAGCGCCCCAGATGATAGGGATGCCATTAGAAAGAAGTGACCCATCGCTTGAGAATGATCTGTCCCTTGATCCCTCTTTCTTTCGTACAGGTGTGACTACGACATTGATTCTATGATCAACCGGGGGACTTAAATAACACGGGCTTCTGGCCTTACACTTACTAAATAAAGGGCAGCGAAATCGGATCTAAAACCTAGTAAGAGTGAAGAGGCTAGTCCTCACCCAATCGATGAAAGCACGGAAGGTTGAACTAGACTAATAGCTTGAGCTCTTCTATACTTAAGTTGACATCTATTCTTTTCTTTCAATGAATTCCATGTCGCAAAGATTGGCCGCCTTATCTAAAGGGGGCTAAGGTTACGAAGTAAAGGACCCTTCCCTTCGGGCGCGTAAGAAGACAACAACCGATCTCCATGTTCCGTCTTTCCTTGTCCTGTCATCGCGCTACTAATTGCTTGTGATCGTTCTTTCATAGTAGTTCTAGTACTATTCCTTGGGCTGTGCCCATATAAGTTAAGCGCATAGGGTCTCCCTTCGTTCTGTGCCTACATCTTAGGAAGGCGCATGAGGGAGCCCTTAGAAATCGTGAGTTTGACTGATATCACCAGCCTTAAAAGCAAAGCAATCCCACACCACGGAATAAAGGGGAAGATCCTCGGTGAAGAGCTCACCTGCATACTTTATACTTTGCTTTACTCTCTCTCTCCTACTCATCAAAGGGGAGAGCTCACCTAAAGTCCACCAGGCCTTGGACTTGCTTGAAGACATGATGAAACTCCAACCTTCTCCTTCCCTCTTGTCACTTTTTCTTCTCTCGGTATTCCTTCTTCTCACGAGACCTACTTCGACTCAATTAGATAGACCCAATCTTACTGGAATCCTTCTTTGCTTTACTGGACACCTTAGGTTCAGCGATACTGGCCTTTCCCAATCAAACAAGGGTCCGAAGGAGAAGAGGACATATGGCCGAGAATCGAAGAAGCAAAAGAGGACCCTTTCCAGATGACCGATAGAGGTTGGACAGATTCCTGTTACCAGAAGGAGGAGATAATAAGGCCTTCACCTCCAGGAATGAAAAAGCGGCTACCCCCGTCCTATCCTATCCCTGCAGCGAAAAGCCGAGTTCTCTATTTATCTTCGGGGGCATCATCCGACTTAGCGGCAAACCTCTAGATCAAACTCTATAAAATGAAAAGAAGGATCCCGTAAGTTCAATAATGCCTTGAACTCCAATTAGAGTACGTGGTATATATATTCTAGAACACTCTCAACTACTCACTATTTGAAGTGCTATCTCTGAACCCCAAGAGCTATCTACAGATAGAGTTCTATCGGCACCCTGAAAGCCAATACATGGAAGACTCACATCCGATTCCGTGCCAGAAGTTGTCGACGACGATGAGGGGATACTAACATCAGACGACGAGGCAGCCTCAGTTACCATACATATGAATGAAGTGGCAGCAAGCCTGCCTACTAAAGTACTTAAGCGTCTACTGAGGCAGCGACATTTCCCTTTCCTACAATGGAATGGATGAAAGGTACCCAAGTCAAAATCTCATTCAAAAGACGTGGGTGGGTTCATAACGTATTCCAGAGCGGGAGTAGGTCAAAGCTTTCACTTTCAAAATCGCAGCACAGGACTTGAAAACTCCCTGCTATGCATACCTTCCGTTATGTCCGTATGATTGCTCACTATCTTCCCTCAACATCACGGGACAGGTCCTTTCCATTCCCTCAACGGTTTGGTAATCGGCTCATCTTGGTTGAGTTGCAACGAAAGCTCCCTCCTCTCGTCGGCCAAGCCGCTTCTCCTTCATCTGTATTTGACTTTTCCTTTTCGGTTGATGAAATAGAGGTTGACGGGGACGAAGGTTAGAAATCATCAATTGAGTTCGATGCAGCTACAGATGCTTTTCCCAAGAATAACTCCATTGCGTACTGAGACTAAGTTGAGTTTGAGACGAGGAATTCAATATACTGGGATCCCCAATTCCTTCTTTTCAGTGGGCTGTCTGGAAGAGCTTGTTCTCTGGGGTTTCATAAAGTGAAGTTCTTTTCCACAGCCTGACTCTTCCCGTCACCCTTCGGCCAACTTTCGGATCATCTTCTTTCTTCTGGGTTGGGAAAGATGAGAGTAGGTCTTCCCTCTCCTCTCGCCGATGGTTTGAGAGTTGCGTTGGCGTGACGCCTTTCTACTGATATTCGAGTGCTTGAGTTTCACTCATGTTATGCCTTTGGCCCAGTTGTTGGATAATCGAGAGTTGTTGTAGGATTTCCCGATGTTTTAGCAGCTAAACTGATTGCCCGATCCGATATAGTAGCACTGGCTGTCTTAGACGCGGACTTCCCCTTTCTCATGCCCCTATTAGATTAGAGAGTTTCTATGTTCCGTAATCTGTAAATGAAGATGAAGTGGCTTACGCGCCTACTTCTGCTCTTGGAACAGCGGGTTCACTCGTTCCCTATCTAGTCAATTGGGCTATCGATCCTGAGCCGATCGGTAAAGGAAAGTTTCTTGTATTGTAGCCCCCCTTTCTCCCAGTTGTTCTGTCTTGCTGCCAGGTTCTGGAAAAAGCTTAGTAGATCGAGATGGATGTCGATGAAGGCATTTTCATGCTAAGGAGAATCTCACGCTCGAAAGCAAGTTACCCTAAACAGCATCCGTTCGCCCCCACTTTGACTTTCCTTCCAAGCCTACCCACCGCCCTCTTTACCAGAACCGAACATGGAGCCTTAGCTTCCTGCGCTCCCTTCCTCTCATCAGATTGGAATGTTTTAAACGGAATGAGCCGCATTTCTCATTTGTGAATTTCTAATGATCGCTGTCTTCCTGATTTCTTTGTACCATTCTGTCATCGACCTTGAAGCATCAATGTCACACTCAAGCCGAAACCCTGCTAGCTTTTCAGTTCTTTACGATCTTTCTTCTAACATTGCATTGCGGGCCGCTCTAAGCCTTTTGATTGAAATTATTACCCACTTTCTTTGGCTTAGCCGCGCCTACCGGGGTACCGTCTTCGCTCTACCTTTCAACATATACTTTATTTTTTTTATTGAAAGTATATCAAATCCTACGCAATCCCAAACTCCTAACATGCCTTTTTAACGCATCTCTAGAAATGAGTTTGGTCAAAGGGTCAGCAACCATTTCATAGGTGGAGATATACTTCATAACCAAATGAAGTTCAAGTTCCTTTCCCTTGTCGATTTTTTCTTGTTGCTTACGCCTTACGCCCCTGCTACGAACAAAGCTTCTGGTGGGTGTTATTGATGCCCCGGATCTCTCCATCATCCCCACAACCTATTCATTCTGTGTTTGAAGCTTTATAGCTAGCCTTTATCAAATCAAATCGCTACGAATCTTCTTCTTTCTTAGGTTCAGAAAGCGGTCAGGTTGACTTTTTCGATCTCGTGTCATCGTAGATCTGGTCGTTGCTCAAGGATCAAGGAGTAGGCCCATTGCTGCGCCTGTGCTTTAAAGGGTCCAGCCCAGCATTGACAACGTTCAAAGTTCGCCTATGCGTGGTCTCCTGACTTCATGACTTCAAGAAGTTCTCCGGTGAAATTAAGAGAATCTGGGAAGCTGGCAAAAAAGGAAAAAGGAGTCCCTTCTCCCGCTACCAGTTGATTCTCAGGCCTACTCCTCCCCTTTCTTTAACTATAGGGCATATCCCGGCTAGCTGACTTCTTCCAATGAGCAAGCAAACCAGTTAGAGACGAAGTTAAGTCCCTTACTTTAAGGTGACTTCATCCCTTAGGCAATCAGGTAAACAAGCAGATTTTCGGGCCTAGACAAGGACCATATTCAAAGATCGTGTACCTAGGCCAGGAGTTAGCAAGCATAGCAAAGCCTATTCCAAAGTGGAGCTCGTGTTCCTAATTTGGTAACTTCAACTCCATTAACAACCACTTATGAATCTTTTTTTGGTTTACACCCCCTATCTCAAGTTTTAGATCGAACTAATCCATTGACACAAATAGTTCATGGGAGAAAATTGAGTTATTTAGGTCCTGGAGGACTAA